GTAATGATCAATAAATTAAGTTGAATGCTATATCTATGTGTATTAAAATATCAGTTACTATAGATATTTGGACTAGAGTTGACAAACAACCAATACCAATATTATTCTTTTTTTGCGTAAATTATAAAGTCAAATGGGGCGTGGCCAAGTGGTAAGGCAACGGGTTTTGGTCCCGCTATTCGGAGGTTCGAACCCTTCCGTCCCAGCGCATATCCATTTTTTGTGCTCCATTATTCCCATAGAAGGAAGCTAGAGGAGTGATAGGAATTAATCTGTTTTTATTTGTATTTGTTCGAATCTCATTAACAAATGGTTAAGTTCCAGTTTCTATAGAAATATGTGGTAGAGGCGATGTTGTTTCTTTGAATCTCGTTTTATTTTTATTTAGATTGGCTGTAATTAAAATAATTAAAATTGGAAATCTATCTAATGGCAGGGGGGGTTAGGCTCTCCTTTAAATAATTTTATTAACTTTAATGACAAAAGTAGATTGTTGGAATATTACCCAACCCCATGTTAAACAAAATACATATAAATCATTTCCTCCTTTTATATGAGGAAATGTTTAGCTTATATGGTATGTATCATTTTATTTCTTATTTAAACTAATTTTTTTTGTTTTTGTGAAAAAGATTTATAATCTTTTCATTATTTAAACTAAAAATTTTTCAATTCACTGTCATAGAATATCTATAACCGGGACAATTATTCAGTCTATCTGATAGATATGAAAAACCTTCCCTATTTTTTATTTTTGTAGTCAGATGAAAAGAATAAAGATTCAAATCTTAACTTACATCATTTTTTATACATTTCATGAAAAAATGGGATTTCTTTCTTTTTTTCTTTGATCTATTTGAAATTAGATCGGTGCTGAAAAAGACTTATCTTCCTATGAAGGGCAAACGGGATATTTATTGTCTAATTTTCTTCAAATTAAAAGAAATCAAATTGCAAAAATATTAAATGGCTAAATACGCAACTTTTTTTCAATTTCAACTATTTTGAATGAGTTCTTTATAAGTGGAATCTTTAACAAAGTAGGAAATCATTTAATCTATCTTATTGAGTTATTTGAAGATGCGGATTCAAAAAGTGATTTGTTTATATATTTCTTTCATCTTTATTATTATTTATGTATGTTATAAAGAGGCTCTCTTGCTAAGACTTTTTCACTAAAATCGTTCCACATATCATAATATAATAATATAGAAGAAAAAGCCTAAGATTACGATGTCTATGGACAGCTGAACAAATGACTATTCATGATTCCATAATTGAATCAATTCCATACCGGTTCCAAATTATAGGAATGTTAATGTTATGGTAAAACTTCGTTTGAAACGATGTGGTAGAAAGCAACGTGCGACTTGAAGGACATGGTCCGTTGTGGATTCAAAATCCACCATTTTTAATTTGTCTAGTAATGAGGGTGTTCTTGGCTCGACATTGTTTGTTCTGTTACACTTCAACCCTTAATTTGTTGTTGGGTTGTAACTAGTCTACGATGGAGCTCGAGTAGAAAGGAATAATTCATTTCTTGGGGACAAGGATCTATGGTTAATGCCAATCAATTGGAACAACTTCGTAAATATATTTTCTATATATAGAAATAGAAAGAAATCCAATTCCAACAAGTTTACAAAAACTTGTTGGAATTGGATCAAACTTTTGCGATTCAAGGTGTATCACACGGGAATTAACTGTCCATAGGATTCTTTGCTAGAAAGAAATCAAAAAGGGTATGTTGCTGCCATTTTGAAAGAATTAAGAAGCACCGAAATAATGTCTAAACCCAATGATTTAAAATTCAGGATTTAAAAGGATCTAAGAACAAGGAAACACCATTTGAATTAGTCTCACTAGCTGGATCAGACTAAAGAATCCAAATATAATTTTAAATGAGACAAACAGAAGGGGGAAAGACTACTCAATAAAAAAATTGACTACAAATTTTTCCTTTGAACTATTTGAAGAGTTATCCAACTTGAGTTATGAGTACGAATGGTTTCTTTTTCCTTTTCAGGAATAAAAAAAGACTGAAATTATAGTCTAATTGATTTTAGAGTCCCATTTGTCATTTAATTTATTCGAATTGCATACATAGACAAAACTTCGAATCAAATCATTTTTCTCGAGCCGTACGAGGAGAAAACTTCCTATACGGTTCTAGGGGGGTCTGCATCTATCCCAATGAGCCATCTATCGAATCGTTGCAATTGATGTTCGATCCCGAAGAGAAGGAAAAGATCTTAGAAAAGTGGGTTTTTATGATCCAACGAAAAATCAAACTTATTTAAATGTTCCTGCTATTCTATATTTCCTTGAAAAGGGTGCTCAACCCACAGGAACTGTTCATAATCTTTTAAAGAAAGCGGAACTTTTTAAGGAACTTCCGCCCAATCAAATGAAATTCAATTAAAGAAATACTATAAGGGGGGTAGTAACTTGTATATAACTTTGTATAATTTTTCTCTACTTTTTTTTGATCCCCCCCTCCTTCTTTTCTGCTGTATTCATATTTTTTTGAGATTTTTTCCGTCAAATCCGATAGCCTAGAACGACAAAATCTGAGTTTTTCGATCTTATTACGAATTCGGACATTTCCTTCCTCAATTGGGTGGTTTTCATTGTAATTCGATTAACGAGCAGGGAATCCACTTAGATTGGCTTAAATACATTGGGGACTAAAAAATCCGATTCCGCTATATATATATATTTCAATTCCTCCCTTTTTTCTTCCGTTTATCCTTTTTCTATCTATGTAGATTGGATGTGTGGTGTCAATCCAAAACAATTTGGAATATTATTGCTATTATTGCATTGGTAAATTGCAATCCAAAATTTTTCCACTCTATTCTTTAATATCACCATTTATATTGACAATAGTCTATCGAACAAATATAATTCATCATAACGTAATAAGTGAATCCGGTCTATTTAGTTCTGGCCCATAGGTTTTTTGTTTTACTTTAAATTCAAATTGTAAAAGATGCTTTCTTTCATTCTTTGATATAAGAGGTTTTTGGATTGAAAAAAGGTAGATAACACACGGGGTTCTCTACAAATTTATCCAACTCGGTATATTTTTTCTTTTATTTGAGAATTTCTTGTATTTCCATCTAATTATTTTTCGTTTATGTTTCCAATCCTTTTTTTTAATCTGTTTTTGTAGATTTGTTAGCTCAACGATTTAATTAGCTCGTATAATCTTCTTTCTGTTTGTTTCAATTGAATTTTATTCTGATTTTATCTATACACCCTTTAGTTGAAGTTTAATCTCTATTTTATTCGGGTTGCTAACTCAACGGTAGAGTACTCGGCTTTTAAGTGCGGCTAGGATCTTTTACACATTTGGATGAAGTGAGGAATTCGTCCATACTATTGGTAAAGTTTGTAAGACCGCGACTGATCCTGAAAGGGAATAAATGGAAAAAATAGCATGTCGTATCAATAGAGAGAGTTCTGAGGATAGTTCATCCTCCTCGGATCGATACAAAACCTTGTTCGAATTCTTGTAACAACATAAAATAAAGTTGGGTCGAATTAATAAATGGATAGAGGCCCTAGGGCTTCAATTAATTATTAGAAAGAAAAAGCAACCAGCTTCTGTTCTTAATTTGAATAATTTCCCGATCTAATTAAAGGTTAAAAATAGATTAGTGCCTGATATGGGAAGGACTTATCCCACACGAGTGGATTCTAGATTTTTGAATCCTAACTATTAGCCTTCTCTATTATGGAATAAAGATGTGTGTATAAAAGAAGCAGTATATTGATAAAGAAAGTTTTTTCCGAAATCAAAAGAGCGATTAGATTAAAAAAATAAAAGATTTCTAACCCTCTTGTTATCCTATAACATAGACGAATTAAAGGAAATGAATGGGAATATGGGGTCGAGAGTCTGGTTGATAAGTTTACCTGTCTCCGAGGTATCTATTCTTACGAGAATAGCTTGTTTTGACTGTATCGTACTATGTATCATTTGATAACCCTCTCAAGCTTCGACTTTTGATTCAAATAAAATAAAAAATGGAACAAATCCGAAGATATTTACAGCTAGAGAAATCTCAACAACACGATTTCCTATATCCACTTTTTTTTCAGGAGTATATTTATGTATTTGCTCACGGTCGTGGTTTCAGTAGATCAATTTGGTCAGAAAATGCAAATCCGGGTTATGACAATAAATCCAGTTTACGAGTTATGAAACGGTTAATTACTCGAATGTATCAACAGAATAATTTTATTATTTCGCCTAATGATTCTAACAAAAAAAATCCATTTTTGGCGAAAAAAAAATTGTATTCTCAAATCATAGCAGAGGGGTTTGCTTTTATTGTGGAAATTCCATTTTCCCTAAGATTCATATCTTATCTAGAAGGGGAAAAAAAAAAGATAGTAAAATCTCAGAATTTACGATCAATTCATTCAATATTTCCTTTTTTAGAGGACAATTTTTCCCATTTAAATTTTATATTAGATATACTAATACCCCACCCTGTCCATGTGGAAATCTTAGTTCAAATTCTTCGCTATTGGGTAAAAGATGCCTCCTCTTTGCATTTGTTACGATTCTTTCTTAACAAGTATTGGAATAGTCTTATTACTCCAAACAAAACCAGCTCCTCCTTGTCAAAAAAAAATAAAAGATTGTTCATATTCTTATATAATTCTCATGTAGGTGGATACGAATCCAGTTTCGTCTTTCTACGTAACCAATCTTCGCATTTAGGATCAACTCCTTTTGGAGTTCTTCTGGAACGAATTTATTTCTATGGAAAAATAGAACGTCTTGTGAATGTCTTTGTAAAGGTTAAGAATTTTCGGACGAACCACAGGTTCGTCAAGGAACCCTGCATCCATTATATTAGGTATCAAAGAAAATTGATTCTGGCTTCAAAAGGGATGTTTCTTTTCGTGAAAAAATGGAAATGTTACCTTATCGTTTTTTGGCAATGGCATTTTTCGCTGTGGTTTTATCCAAGAAGGATTTATATAAACCAATTATCCAATCATTCCTTTGGATTTTTGGGCTATCTTTCAAATTTGCGAATGACCCCTTCAGTGGTACGGAGTCAAAGTCTAGAAAATGCATTTATAATCAATAAAGCTATTAAGAAAATCGATAACTTTGTTCCAATTATTCCTCTGATTGCGTCATTGGCTAAAGCTAAATTTTGTAACGTATTTGGGCATCCCATTAGTAAGCCGATCCGGGCCTATTTATCAGATTCGAATATTATTGACCGATTTGGGTGTATATGCAGAAATTTTTCTCATTATTATAGTGGATCTTCAAAAAAAAAAAGTTTGTATCGAATAAAGTATATACTTCGACTTTCTTGTGCTAGAACTTTGGCTCGTAAACACAAGAGTACTGTACGTACTTTTTTGAAAAGATTAGGCTCGGACTTATTAGAAGAATTTCTTCTATCGGAAGAAGACGTTCTATTTTTAACGTTTCCGAAAGCTTCTTCCAGTTTGCAGGGAGTATATAGAAGTCGGATTTGGTATTTGGATATTATTTCTATTAATGATCTGGTCGATCACAAATCTAAATTCTGAGATCTTGGAAATAAAATTTTCCCAGATTTCCACTATTCTGAAATGTTGATGGAGTATGTAATAAGGGTTAAATCAACTGCGTATTCTACTTTCTAAATGATTTATACTATAGGGAAAGCCATGTGCAATGAAAAATGCAAGCACGGTTTGGGGAGGGGTTTTTCTTTATTTAACTAACATAACAAAGAAATTATCTACTCCATCCGACTAGTTCCGGGTTCGAATCCCGGGCAACCCACTGTCATATCTAAATTATATGTATAGCAATCCATATTTTCTTTTTTTTAATCCACTTAATTTAGATTTAGTTCGAATAAATTTCGATAGTTATTGAGATTGGTTGACACGAACATATAAGTTATGTTATGTTATGTTATACTGTTGAATAACAAGCCTTCCATTTTCTATTTCGAGTTATAGTATAGAAAGTGCGTTTGCTTGGGAGTCCCTGATGATTAAATAAACCAAGATTTTACTATGACTGCAATTTTAGAGAGACGCGAAAGTAAGCCTATGGGGTCGCTTCTGTAACTGGATAACCAGCACCGAAAACCGTCTTTACATCGGATGGTTTGATGTTTTGATGATCCCTACCTTATTGACCGCAACTTCTGTATTTATTATTGCCTTCATTGCTGCTCCTCCAGTAGATATTGATGGTATTCGTGAACCGGTTTCTGGATCTCTACTTTATGTAAACAATATTCTCTCGGGTGCCATTATTCCTACTTCTGCAGCTATCGGTTTGCACTTTTACCCAATCTGGGAAGCAGCATCCGTTGATGAATGGTTATACAACGGCGGTCCTTATGAACTAATATGAACTACTAATTGTTCTACACTTCTTACTTGGTGTAGCTTGCTACATTGGTCGTGAGTGGGAGCTTAGTTTCCGCCTCGGTATGCGCCCTCGGATTGCTGTTGCATATTCAGCTCCTGTTGCAGCTGCTACCGCTGTTTTCTTGATCTACCCAATCGGTCAAGGAAGTGATGGTATGCCTCTAGGAATTTCTGGTACTTTCCATGATTGTATTCCAGGCTGAGCACAACATCCTTATGCACCCATTTCACATGTTAGGCGTAGCTGGTGTATTCGGCAGCTCCCTATTCAGTGCTATGCATGGTTCCTTGGTAACTTCTAGTTTGATCAGGGAAACCACAGAAAATGAATCTGTTAATGAAGGTTACAGATTCGGTCAAGAGGAAGAAACTTATAATATCGTAGCCGCTCATGGTTATTTTGGCTGATTTATCTTCCAATATGCTAGTTTCAACAACTCTCGTTCGTTACACTTCTTCCTAGCTGCGTGGCGTGGGTATTTGGTTTACTGCTTTAGGTATCAGCACTATGCCGTGTAATTAATACGTGGGCTGATATCATCAACCGGGCTAACCTTGGTATGGAAGTTATACATGAACGTAATGCTCATAACTTCTCTCTAGACCTGGCTGCTATCGAAGCTTCAACAAATGGATAAGACTTACTCTTAGTGTTGTCATAGGCGATTTTCACAAATATATAAATATAAGGAGAAATAACCCCGCTTGATAGACCAAGAAAGCGGTTATTGCTCCTTTGTTTTCTTTTCAATTTTAGTAGTGTACTATTGTACTTGCCTAGACTTTTTTATTTTCATTTATCTAATTTCTTGTTATAAAGGGTTGAGAAGGTTTGCAAATTTGACTTTATTTGATTAATTTTTTTATTTAAAAGCGCGGAATATCTCAGAAAGAAAGAAGATATTTCCCTATTTATATAACTATTTATATAAATCATCGTAACGAAGATGATTTTGAATTAAAAACATTTTAAAGTAATTGTAAAATGAATTAAATATCAGTAGTAATTATAGAGGGGCGGATGTAGCCAAGTGGATCAAGGCAGTGGATTGTGAATCCACCATGCGCGGGTTCAATTCCCGTCGTTCGCCC